CATACTGAAAAAGCTTTCTCTTTTCCTTTCTTTTTTTTATCTATTTTTTCTGGCTCGGCTAGGTGGGATAGCCGAGTCAGTTCCCTTTATGATACCAGAGCGGGCGAAACTAATACCAATAAAGAAACAAATCTATTCAACGAGCAACAGGAGAGAGAGGGATTCGAACCCTCGATAGTTCTGAACAAAGAACTATGCCGGTTTTCAAGACCGGAGCTATCAACCACTCGGCCATCTCTCCGAAAGACAATCTCTATTTTATTTGTATTCCCCTGAATCGAACATGACCCTATGAGTGGATACTCTCACTATCTATGGAAACATCCCAGGTGGGAATTTCGATCTATCTGTCTCTATAGATAGATACAAGATCCAGCACCCCTGTTTGTGAAGTCAATCCAAATTTCTTCTCAACTCCATGTCCAAATAAAGTAGTAATTAAGTCCTATAAAGAGCAATTAAGATCACTGGGTTCATGGTCAAATCCCTCCATGATGCATTTGATGAACCATTTTTGGCTTACATAGGGATCAAATGGTATAGGTCATTTCTTGGTAACTTCGAGGATTAGAAGCATGACTATTGCTTTCGAATTGGCTGTTTTTGCATTAATTGCTACTTCATCAATCTTACTGATTAGTGTCCCCGTTGTATTTGCTTCTTCTGAGGGTTGGTCAAGTAACAAAAATGTTGTATTTTCCGGCACATCAGTATGGATTGGATTAGTCTTTCTAGTAGCTATACTTAATTCTCTCATCTCTTGAACTTAGTCAGGAGTTCCCAGATCAAAAAATGAAATGACCCCTCCCTCAAATCCTTTCGGGTTGTGAGACACATGAAAATTCAATATCAAAGTCTCGAAAAGAAAAAGAAAGAAAAAAAGGGGGGAGGGGTCAAAGTCAAACTTATTGAATGAAAAAAAAAAAAGAATTGAATTATCCATTTTTTCTAATATCTAATAAAAGAATGTTATCTAATAGAAGAACAATTGGAATCTTCCTGAAGTAAGATAGTATCTCGTCCTGCACAAACAAATAGGATCCAAACATGAGATATCATATATCTATGGACAGATCCGTGCGGATCAGGAATGAAAAAATGCGGATATGGTTGAATGGTAAGATTTCTCTTTGCCAAGGAGAAGGCGCGGGTTCGATTCCCGCTATCCGCTTATGGCGAAGTCATGGAATAGGATAAATGCTTGGATATAGTGAACTAAAATAGTGTAGTAGTTCTATCCCCCCCCTACCTTTCCTCCCATCCCAAAAGAGAAATGTTCATTAAGTACTAGTTAACAGAGTTCAGACCTCCCATTTTTTGATAAAAAAAGGGATGGTGCGGAGACAGGATTTGAACCCGTGACCTCAAGGTTATGAGCCTTGCGAGCTACCAAGCTGCTCTACTCCGCCTTGAAAAGAGCTGGTAACTAATAGACAAAGAAGGCTTGGGTGTGTCCCTTGACCCTAATAGAATAGCCCATTTATACAGAATGGTCAAGGGGCTTTCTAGGATCATGGATCGTTGCCCCTGGCAACAAACAGGTATGAATCATTTCACGAAGTATGTGCCCGGATAACCCACAGTATCGATACTCTCGCGCTTCCGGTCGAAAAACAATGTCGATGAAGCCGTGTAGGTGCATTATTACGCGGTGGGGATTGTAATTTTCCATGAATTTCCCATTTGTCACTCACCGCCGCAACTTTGCTTATTTCGTTTTTTGAGGATCGACGAATCAAATGATATTTCTGTTCCAATTTCTGCCTCTTTTTCTCCCTCTGAATCCAACTTTTCCTTGCCATAATGGTTCAGCTCCTATTTATTTGATTTCTTATTCTTAATGATACAAGTCGGATCCTCGAGGTAGAAATAGAAGAAGGCAGACCCCCTTCTCCATCGAAACAAATGAGAGTGTCGTGAATGTAGTAGTTCTATTTCCCCCCCCCTCCCTTTCTTCCCATCCCAAAAGAGAAATGTTCATTAAGTACTAGTTAACAGAGTCAGACCTCCCATTTTTTGATCAAAAAATGGGATAGTGCGGAGACAGGATTTGAACCCGTGACCTCAAGGTTATGAGCCTTGCGAGCTACCAAGCTGCTCTACTCCGCCCTGAAAAGAGCTGGTAACTAATACCGACAAACAAAGAAGGCTTGGGTGTGTCCCTTGACCCTATCTATACAAATAGAATCTATCTATACAAATAGAATCTATACAAATAGAATAGCCCATTTATACAGAATGGTCAAGGGGCCCTCTAGGATCATGGATCATAGAAATTAATAGAAACGTGAAAACATATTTGGATCCTTACCAACTTGATCGTGTTGCCCCTGGCAACAAACAGGTATGAACCATTTCACGAAGTATGTGCCCGGATAACCCAAAGTATCGATAGTTAGCTCTCGCGCCTCCGGTCGAAAAACAACGTCGATGAAGCCGTGTAGGTGCACTATTACGCGGTGGGGATTGTAATTTTCCATGAATTTCCCATTTGTCACTC